CTTATTCTTTTTTTATACTCCTTCGCATCTATTCTCCTTTCTATAAAATTTTATAAAATCTTTCATCTCATTTTTTGTTAATTAACCTGCGAAAAACTTCATCGTGTTAACGATCAGCATTTGTACCACGTCGACTTACCGGAAAGCCATATTGTAGACTGACCTTAATGCCATATTCTAAGCTTTCGATAAGTTGTTTCCAGAACTTATTAATTACTTCCTCTCTCGCACGAGCATCCATTTTTTTCCACTGTTATCCACACTTCCACTATTACCCATACATACATCTACTACTACTAGTATACCTTCAAACTATTACACGAGAGGCCTCTAAAGCACAATCTCCTAATCTAGCGATTAAGAGGGATAGGAAAACCTCTTAGGGATGAGGGGGACCGACCTTTGAACTACTTTTTGTAGCAAGTTAAACATGATACATTTTTGCACCAACCCTCTGCCTTGCCCAGCAACAGTTAACAGAGGGCACAACCAAGTGACAATACTTTCACATGGAGGAATAGGACAGACTTCTCCCTTAGGTGTAGGATGTATTAGAAATGAGAACTTCCTCCTCGTTTAATCCTACACCCCAGAACAACACATGTGCTCGAGAGTACACCTACTCTGTACAAAGGCACATATAGTCGATGCTTACTTTAAACTCCTTCGTTTCAGTATTCCAGCGAAGAGTGATAATGGAAGTAGTCCTACGTTGAAGTACGCTGAAGTACTCTAAAGTTGCTTTTCCCTCTTGATACGTCAGCCTTAAACTCTATGGCCTTGCTCAACAAGCTTACGCTCGTCTTTCTTTTTTTTTTCTGGTAGGGGCAAAGTCAAGCGGCATAGGTAATGCTCTAGCAAATAAGATCTCTTTAATACTAAATAACTAAGGCCATTCCACCGCGAGAATGGATTGCATTGCTGGGAAATTACCCTCATCACAATATCCGGTGGGTGGTTGGTACCACCTTCTTTTTTTGGGTAGGGTAAGCCCTATTTAGCATCAAATTCTAATAGAGCGGATCCTATTCTGAAAGGAAAAAGCATATAGGCATCTATATGCAGCGAACAACTCAATAAATTGAATCCTATTCCTATAGGGAGTCAGTATGTTAGGGAAGATTTTCCTACGCAACTACTACATCGAAGAAAGGTGTGAAACTGCTTACTAAAATTATTACTATATATAGGGGATTACTTCTTTTATCCTATAGGATGTAGGTATGTTAGGGAAGATTTCAATAAACGTAGCTTTTAAAGTAAGAAGATCGAGGGTTGCTAGGATAAGGCAGGAAAGAGACTTACATGAGCTGTTCGGCTTGCATATGCCTTATCTTATAGCATAGTTAACGGGACTTCTTCACAGCAGTTTTTAGCCAGAGGAGAAATAGGTAGTCAAAGACTACTACTAGCGCTAACTTGTCCCGAAAAAACCTTCTGTATCTTAATCTTATGTGTATGATCCCCGACTAGAGTATAGAGTACTAGAATTCTTGCTCCTAAGCCTTAGTTGCGATCTTTCCTATTCTGTGTTGTGCCATCTACTTGTTAGCTTGGTAGGGTGGTAGGGGTCTGTTGGCGTGTTCGCAACCTGCCTTCGGTGCACTTCCTTCCCCCAGTTCTTGGTGTTCTCTGTAGGTCTATTTGGAGAGGAGGTTCTGGAAGCCGCTAGCTTTCTTTGCTTCAGATCCCTATTCTTGGTGGTTCGTGGGGCTTGCTTTTGCCTTTTAGTTAGTGGCCTCTCTTCATTCTCTTAGGTAGTTATAACTATGCTCCTTATGATTTTCTTAATGATTTTATTAAGCCTGTTGGAATTGAATCATCATAAGCTGGACATTCAGAAAAAAAAAAGTTGCTGTTGTGAAAGAAGAATCTGCTATTTTTTTCAATAAAGTGGGACAGACGTCACTCTTACTCTTTGTTATAATAGGCTTTCGGTCCTAGAATCCCGATTTGCGTTTGATTCCTATTCTACTTCTACCGACTTTAGAACGAGAAAAGCTGGCAAAGATGTCCACTTTCTCATCCTCTCTGGTGAGAAGGGCTCCGAAGATAGATAGGGGAATAGCTGAGATAGTCTATCTTATAGATAAGTGAAAGGCTTTTGAAAATGGAGATAGACCTAGGCCAGGATTTCAAGCGAAATCGTAAATAAGGCACACAGCATAGTCATGTCCGTCCTATATCTATATATTGATATTAATATTAGGTTTATTCTATAGTGGGATTATGTGCCGGAAACCGGGCAAACACAGGTACTAAATTACAAGCATTGCCTGATTATGGAATACGCAGGAACGGACGAACTAGTGTAATATAATACATGAAACCGAAGGAACGCGCGGAACTAGAGTTTAACGTAAGAGCTCCATACTTGTAGCGATAGGTTATACCGATTTCGTAACTATAGGGACGAGAGAAAGCCAAGTTTACTTTATAAATAGAAAGTTGGAGAGCTAGTAAAGCTCATAGGCTTCCTACCTTTGATTAACTTAGTGTGCTTTTGGTTTCAGCAGCCATACCAAAACTTTCTTTTTAAAGAAAGCACTCGCATTACGGTGCGAGATCTGGCAAGCCAAGCTCAGTACCGGCTCAAAGTCGTATTACCGACTAAAAAAGCTAAAAAAGATCACTACTACACGCCCCATAAGCATAAATTAAGTTCGTGAGTGGTTTTCGAGACTGTCCGAAAAGGAGGCGATTTTAAGCCCTCGCTGGTACTTTACTTAGTCCCAGTCTCAATAAAGGAAAGACCGGAGATAATAGATACCTTGGCTCTTAGAACTTTGCTGACTGACTATAAACGGATTACTTGATGTCCTATGGAGTCGGAAGGGAAAGCAGAGCAGATTAAGGAAAGAGAATTGCTATGGAGTGACTTGCTAAAGCAGCAGCTGCAGCAAACAACAAGCGGACCTTTCTACGAATCCCGTGCACGAGTAGAGGTTGCTTTGCTTACTGAATAATCAGTGGCTTATCTTCTTTCTTTCATTAGACTAGAACAAGTGAATCTGGATTCCAAAGGAGGGCACCTGGATGATCTAAGTTTTTATCAAACTCCTTGTCCTGATGTGCTTTCAACTAAGCTCCGCTCCCTTTCTTGTATAGCCTTCTTCTGCGGAAGAAGGACTTATGCGGAATAGGAAGCTTGCACATCTACCACTTCTTTCCATTGTTGATGGACTTCCTTAGTGAATGCGCCGATCAGGGCTATCACTAGTGCCACAGCTTGGGTCTGTCTAGAGTATCAGCATGAAATGGAGGGTGCCAGGGTCGTGTACCCTTTTTTTAGATTCTTAGAAAAGAATCTATAGTGACCTTCAACAATTTGATGAGTGATGTCTTTTCTAACTTATAACCATATTGATCGCTTTCTTGCTTGATGATATTGTTGTCTATAGTGAGTCCCTAGAGGATCACGTTTCCACCTTAAGAAAGTGATCACTCGGTTAAGGGAGCACAAGCTATATGTAAAGATGGAAAAGTGTGAGTGACTTTGCCCGACAGGAATTATATACTTGGGGCATTATATTAGCAAAGGCCAGGTTAGAATGGATGGGAGGAAAGTGCAGGCCATTGTGGATTGGACTCCACCCACCAAAGTGTCCGAGGTAAGTTCTTGGCTTGGCTAACTATTATCGGAAATTGTTACGGGGGCCTCTCACGGATTTAATCAAGAAAGATCACAAGTGGCAGTGGACAGTGGCATGCCAAGAAGCATTTGACAAGCTTAAGGCTGAAGTGGCAACAGAACCTGTCCTACGATTGCCTGACTTCTAGTTGCCTTTCGAAGTTCACACGGATGCCTCAGACAAAGCCATTGGAGGAGTGCTGGGTCAGGAAGGTTTATTTCCTTTGAAAGTAGGAAGTTAGATGAGGCAGAGCAGAAGTACTCGTCACATGAGAAGGAAAGACTGAAACCAGCAGAATGACTCTTTTCACGAACCCCTGCTATAGAATTGGCCATAGCTCGCTACGTCCCTTAGGCGAGTGAAGTCGGCGGGGAAGATCCTTCTTTTCTTAACAGAAAAACCCGGAAGGGTAGAAAGGCGTAGTAGAAAAGGGCTCTTTTTTTTTACCTGCTACCTTTACCTTACTTCCCCTGGCTTCGGTTGACCCTCTTTTCGGGGGTAGTCAGAGCAGAGTCTGAGGTTGGTGCTTTCAGTTTTCAGTTTAAGTAAGGGCAGTAGGATTCGACTAGCTTGATCTCTTTTCTTTCTCTTAGCATTCCATTCTCGCCTTTCTATTGTCTCTTAGGATCTTTCTTTCCGTGCATTCTTCCTCTCTGACTTTCCCTTAGGCTTATTAGAGATTCTTTAGTATGAACTGTATACCTGCCAGAACCTCAACCCCCCGCCCCGGAATGGAAGACTCAAGCTTTTTTGTTAGAGCTTGAAACCTCTTAGCGCAGTTAACCCTATGAGTCTTGCGCTTACTTTGTTGTGCTTTAGAGCTATAAGCCTTCAATCTTAGTCTTATGAAAGCGACTTAAGCTTAAGAATAAGTGCTTTACCTTCCCGCTATTCCTGAGTCAGAAAGATGAGTCCAAAGGCCAGGGAAGCGCAATACGACTCTTCATGATGAAGCGCCTAGGGAAGCAAACCTACTTGTCATCGCTGACTTGAGATCTCAGGAATCTTTCTTTCATAGAGAGTAGACGAAAGGCGGAACTGAAGACCCGTTAAGCGAACAAAACTACCATAGGTTTTTCTATAATAGAAAGAGATGCGCTCAGAAGCCAGTTGTTAGATCGGAGAAGGCGGCGAATAGAGGAGTCCGAAAGAGGAAGACTTGCTCCCGGCTTTAGCTCTTTTATAAGGGAAAGAGAAGACGTCTTCAGGACGATCTAGTCACAGGGCGGGCCTTCTTTCCTGATAGGAGATGGAGCAGACTATGGAACTAGACTTTATGGAGTCATACCCTTTCCGGAAGACTACTTGCCCTAGTGGACTCACTCAGATTGACCCCTCAATGAAGGATCAAGAGGATCGGCCGAATAAAGACCCAGTTCCCACACATCTGCAAGCCCCAATCTAGACTGACCTTAGAGTCGAGTTGGAAAACAACCCTTGAGACCTACGAGCTCCTAAAGCAAAGAAAGAAATAGACAGACTTAGACGAGGGCCATCTTATCCCCAACTTTCCTTGTTCTAGGAGGTACTTTCTATAGGAGGGGAAACAGAAAGAACCTTACCAGATGAAGAAAGAGAACTGAGAAGTCACGGATCAAATTGTAGAATAACCAGTCAACTGGGGAATCATTCGATACTGACTTTCTACTAAACTTGACATTCCTATACAGCAACGACAGCCACAAAAACAGCTGACAAAGAGCAGCTACCTTAAGGTTCAGAACTAGTTATGACTCCTACTTCAACTGACTTATCCCCACTCGGGTAGAAGCAGCTTTAGTAACGAATTCCCTTCCGATCCGGAGAACTTACTTATCTTATATAGTGAGGGTGCCGGGAAAGAAGAAGCAGAAAGAGCCTACTCCAAACCAGTTCTTCCAGTTCCTATGACAACAACTACCTTAAAAGAAGAAGGGGATATTTCTGTCCCACCGGATCTATACTCCTGGGTTTATTGGCTGCCTTGAGACACTGATTCTTGAAACAGAACTTGAGACTGAACTTGCTCCCATATTCCCTACTTTCCTTGTGCCTATTACTGAAACAGCTACTTGAGCAAAGACTGCAGCTCCCGGGTTCCGATTTACACACTTGTCATCAAACCCCGTGTTTTTGGCCTAAACCCATTTTCAGGTCAGAAATCCATTCCAAAACAAAAAGTTTACGTTTTCCCGGGATTTTGGCTATCAAATGATAACTTTGGATAAGTTTGAAAGGCTTTTTTTCATGAGTCAGTTTTACACCTATATGAGCATAACAAGTTTCGAAAAAGGAACACGCTTCCCGGGTTGAGTCACTTTTTACCCATAAGAAAATAAATCGGAACAGGAACCCGGTGTGGACAAGAGCTAAAGTGCGGTAGAAAGCTTTTCAGTCAAGCAGGGATGGATGGGATAATTGCCCCCGCATCAAATGCTTCTTTTCATGTATCTGCATAGCGCCACAAGAGAGTGACCTTAACGCAAGGGCAGAAGAGGAGGAAGTTTCTGTCCAAGGATCCGCGGTCGAGTCTGTCACGAATGAATATAAGTATGTTACGACCGAGATATAAGAAAGAGTTCCTAAACTCTCAAGTGAAGTTCAAACTAGCATTTCAACAAGTGCCCTCTTTACCGAAATTCTTCCATGTTTTGTTTCCGAAGAAGGTTTTGTAGAAGAAGTAGGAGAAGGAGTAGGTGTCACCTTGTTGAAAGGTAAAGGAAGGAGTAAGCTGGAAAGTATCATGAAAAGTAGGCGCAAGGTGTCGAAAGAAAAAGGGAAGAAAGCGAGTCATCGGGAGAAGCACCTAGGTCTAGGCATGAAAGAACCCATTTGCATGTAGCAGCGGAAGCTGGGTTAGGCGTTGCACTATATAGGGACTCGGCGGCTGTCTTTGGGGCTATCGTGTCAGGTGTCTCTGATGTCTTTGCATTCTTTTCTGTTGAAAGAGGAAACTTTCATTGGACGAGAAGAGGCTAACTTGTTAATAGGTTCCTCTTGGTCAAACCATCACAGGGAAGCCGTTTAAGTACGGACATCGCCCATTCATTTATGTACTGGGTGCAGTAACCTTTGCTTTATATAATTCCCCATAGCTTTGATTCTTCGTTTACCCGCTCCCTCAATCACTTGCGCAAGCCTACCGGGTCGCAAAAGCTGGTCCAACTACTTTTTCTGGTTACGGCCACATTGGTTGGCGGCATAGTCTTCCGTAAGCTAGACGGGTTCACGGTCCTTGCTCGTCTCTCAATTGATTGTAACTTTCACTCCGCTTTTAAGCCAAGCCTTCACATCTAACTGTAAGCGCTCTGGAATTATTGCCATTCCCGCTTTTCCTATTTCTTTGGCTATGCTATGCGCAATCAATCAGTTGCTTGCTTCCTATCAATCTCGATTCCTGCTTAGCTGTGAAGCTTGTTTACTGCTTTCCTTCTTTTGCTTATTCGATACTGGTTCCCTCTCTCCGTCAAACGAATTGTAAATAAGTCTTGAAGCTTGCTCCGCGTTGAGCCCATCTGGTCCTTCTTTTCTTCATTCCGGGTATGCTCTATCAGTCTGTCCCGATTCAATACGTTATGGAGTTCCGGACTTGCTCTCTTGAGTGCAGGACTCTGGCTCAATGGCCGATTTAGTCAAAAGGCATTCATAAGCTACATCTTCAAAAGGCATATACCTGTAAGATCGTTAATTGCTTGGTTCATTCTTTGATGTCAATATGGATTCCCGGTCCAGCTCATCTGAAAAAGAGTCTCCTGAAAGTGAGCGGCTTGCAGTAGCAGTTGTTTTATTCCTTTAGAAGGATTAGTTGTCCCGCCCCTGTACCAGTTACAGCAATCCTGTGTGGTCTAAAATTAGATAGTCTATGGCAGGATATGTCCCCCTTCCTACTAGTACTAGGACAGGTTAGGAAGCTCGGACTGATTAGACCGTACTAACGATCGGCCGATTCTCGGCATCTTCACTAGTTGCTTGCCAAAGTGCAATCAGTTCTAGCACAAAGCCGTCATCCCTTCGCCAAGCGCAGGCGAGTCAGTACGTACCAATGCCTTCTGCCTTCGGTCAGTCATTAACGCCCGCTCGAGGTGAGAAGAAAGTGCCTTCAGGCCTTCCCCCTGGTGCGGTGCCTTCTCTTTCTATATAGAATACGTCCAACCAGTCCCCACACGCCCGATCACGAACACAGGTCCCGAAAACCGGGCACAAGTGACGGACCAAACCAGGCTCCATAGCCCGAGGTCCTGACTCAAGGAAAAAGACCATATAAAGTCCGCCCCGGTCTATGCCAAAAAAGAAGGTAAAGCGCCCACCCCCCACATTCAAAAGACGAAAAGCGAAACCAAAAGTAAAAAAAAAAGACCAAAGCTCGAAAAAAATGGGATTCTTACATAAAAGCAAAATAAATAGAGTAGAAAGAAAAGAAAGATGTATAAAAATCGAAAGATCAAGTGTGAGTCTGCTCTTTTTTTCTTTCAAAAGAGAAAAACTACGAAAAAGAAAAATCAAGCCTATTTTATTACGTGCAGAAAGCATGAGATCTAGACGAGTGATCATGAGAGCTTAGTTTTTTAGGATCGCTAATTTCCTGCGCTGTAGTTGCCCGTAGTGATATCAACATTTGGCTACTTCCCCCACTCATCAAGGCAGAACATAAGAAAGGACACTATTGCCTTCAGGGCCCTGAGAAGCGCAGCAATCCGGTAGCAGATCCTTTAGTAGGTGAAGGGGCATAGCGTTTACATACAAACCTAACTCAGTAAGGCCAGTCAGTCAGTTTAGTGAGCGTGCCTGTGTTAGAATTCCAGTTCTTTTTGGCTTTCATCCTGCTAACAGATAAGAAAGATCGTCTCAACCAACGGTTTCAGGGCATGACGCTTGGGGCTACGTGCTTGAGGGGCCTGACGAAAGGGCATTAGGCAAGGTGGGACTAATATATGAATCCAAGGTTTCGAAGAGCTTTTACTGCCGGGATGGCTTCTTTCATAAGGGGGTCCGGTCTGATTACCCATTACGAAGACCAACCCAATAGCCGTAAGAACGAGAAGGGAACGAGAGAAGGACTGACAGTGATTGGTTAGAGTTAGATCCGCGAGAGGTCGTTTAGGATATTGCCCATGCTCGCCTAAGCCAATCGAAGTTCCAAGTACACGCAACTAGCAATGTGAGACCGAAGTCTTTCTACTAAACATCGGGGCTTTGAGTTCTATTCGTTAAGCGATCGCTTTCAAGGGGCATAGGCATAGCTACGTTGGAGAAGAAGGTCGTTACCTTTGAAGGTTATTTATATCTTTACTTAACTTTTATTGGTTATTTATATCAATACTTAACAAGTGAAGGTTATTTATATCAATACTTAAGAAGTGTTGGAAGGGAAGCTAGGGAAAAAGGGCTTGGTTCAAATCCAATTTCATTTTCCCCGGTTGCAAGTCCACTTCCTTTCCTAAACAAACTGGCATCCAAATCGGCGTTTTCCCGGTTTCAAACTTTGATGATTGAATAGCAGGAAAGATTAGATTGGCTTCATTCCTATTCTATTCCCAAGCCAGCAAGAATCACTCTAACTTCAGATATAGGCTCCTAATGGAACACTTACTAAATCTCGATGCACCGTCCATTCCCCCTCATGTGCAGCTCCTAGGATCACTTTATTGCATCAACAGCTGATGAAATTGCTAGTCCTCCAACACCGCTAACGGATTCAGTTACCTTTCAAAGCCTCCTAACTCCCAACAGCTTCTCAAGCAGCCACATCTTCTCTTTTTTCGTCTTTCCCTAAGCCTAATCATGTAAACAAATGCAATTCGAGGAGAAGCGAGTAGATGAAAGAAAGTCCTTTGACCAAGTCAAGCTTGTTTTGGTAGTCCACGCAGAGCCTTAGCCGGTCATCTTTCTATATTCTATAATAACTAATTATTTAGAAATAATAAAAAAGAAGTTATTAATTGAAATTCTTAATCCATTTTTTTCTACTGATTGTGTTCCTGAAGTCAAAAGAGTTCCATCTGTTCCTGAATAGCTTCTTTCAAAAGGGCTTCTGCTTCCCGAGTAAATGTGAAGTAACTAACTCTCTTTGACTTTCAGTCGAGTGCCCATTATGTAATGTATTCTAATGAAAGGATGTTAGCATATATAGCGTCGGATGTTATGAGAGTTTCCACGAAAGAGAAAGCGAAAAAGTCAGTATATGAAATCGAAGCGCATTGCAATCATCGATCATGACGAATGTGTGCCGCGAGTGATCAGTCTGCGCATAGCGGATTGTCGTGCCTCTATCTTCCCGGGACTCCTGCGGGCGTTAGAGAGGGAACTACTGAAGCTGCTCGACCAAGCAACCAATTACCACCCTAAATAAAAGGTAGCTACTCACCTGGGCAAAATTCCTGCTCAGATCTCAATCCGTCACTTTTTCTCTTCTACACCGTCCGAGCTTGGTTGTTTAGTTTGGTTTTTTCTTTAGTTGAGTAATGCCCGCCAGTTTGATGTCCGGGGTCAAAGAATGAGCTAAGCGCCGAGCGAAGAACCGTACCAAGGTGAGTACAGGGATGTGGTGAATCATACCGAAAAAAGCAAAGAAATGAACCATATCGAGCACAGGTCTCACTCTACAAGTTCGATGAGCTCCGTAGCGGGCCTGTGCCTACTATCTACGACGTGTGTGTGCTATGGAAAGCAAGCTAAGCCGTTCGAACTCTGTCTGGTGATAAAAGTGGACTACTATTATACTGCTGGGACGAACTGAATTCTAAATTGGTGGGAGTATTCACTGAATGACTGACTAACTGATTCGGGGAAGGAAGAAGTCCCGATATCTACTGGAATCTAAGTCGATGAAAATAGCAAAAAGATTGGGAGCCTTCTTTATTTTATGTCGAGTTCTACACGGATACGTGCACTTCATAGGGTTGCACATGTAGCTGTCGCTTTCTCCTCCAGGTCGAAAAGCCGAGACTGAAAGAAATATGGGGCTTACTTCCTACTCCCTCTCCCCTCTTCCATTGCTGAAACGGGGCCCCGCCTTATTAACATAAAAATGCCATAAAAAGCAGGCCCATGATACGAAAACCAAAAGAAGAATAAGAAAAAGGATTCAATCCGTCGCCTAAAAGACGACACTCTAATTCGCGAATAGCACACACATAGTCATGTCTCTTGAAAGTACCAACAGGCCGGTGTGACTCTCTATGAAAGAAAAGTCTGACTCTTACGTCAAACGACGATTTCTCTGACTTACTCCTTGTTCGTCAGAGTTGGAACTGCTTCCTTACAGGACAATCAATGGCTACCCGAGAGATAAAGGCCCTCTCCTAGCCCAATTTATTATATACCCGAGATTCCTAAAGAAAGATGGGTGAAGAAAATGAAAAATCAAAGTAATGAAAAATCAAAGTATGGAAATTAAGTTGCGTGCTTTCGCAGTGAAGTTTATGTTGAATTGAAAAAGACTGATACATGGAGTTGTGAAGTTCTGCTAACTGATTTCATGGGAGAAAGGCTTTCTGATAGAGTTAGACCCCTTTTTAGCACCCAAGGTAATGATGCGCCTTTGTATATAAGTTGTGCAAATTGATGAACAGGTGTTGGAATTCTTAATAAAGTTATAAGTCTAAGCAGCTTTTTTATATCGAGCGTTGGCGGCTCGGAGTGAAAAGAAGTCCGGCATGAGTAAGACAAAGTGTAGTTTAGTTTCTTTTCAATGCGGATGGCATGCTGTCTTCATTCTGGACTTGAGATTCTGGCAAGCTGCATGATTACCTGTTATTTTCATAGGTTTAGTAACCAGAGGATAAAGGGGAAGACCTATTCTCAACCAAAGAAAAAAAGTAGAAAAAAAAGAAAATCTTTGTACATCATAAAAAGGCTCCTTTTTTGTTTCACAAAATAGACTCTTCCACTTCTATATACTATATACACTGTGTTCGACTGAACCCGTTCTCGTTTTGGCTCTGCGTTCATGAAATGGAAAGACCAACAACAGAAAGAAAATTCTTCGATCGAAATTGAAGGCCTATGGAAATTGTTCATCTCGTTTACTGAGGGAAGGGGAATCCGGTTTTGGCTCGCAATAAAGCTAGGGTCCTGATCGAGCAACTAGTAGTCCTATCTATCCACCTCTCCAGACACAATATCTTGAGTACCTATGATGGTGACCACATCGGCTGGCATGTGATGTTTGGACATAGAATCGAGTCCTTGTGAATGGGCAGAGCCAGGTGCTCTTATTTTACGACGGTAAGGACGATTGCTTCCATTACTGACCAGAAAGACACCAAATTCTCCTTTAGGTGCTTCAACTGCGGTATAGGTAGAAGGAGCTGGTACGGAAAAACCTTCTGTATAAGGTTCGAAATGGTGAATTGAGGTAGAGTAGACCGATGATCCTGTAGTCATTTGGCCGGCTATTGAAAGAAAAAGCTTGCATCTGCTCTCTTTATTATATAACCGGTCTCATCTCTCTCCAAACCTAACGTGATAGTTTCCCATCATAAGGCTTTCTATCTATAGATTAAGCCATTACCAAGGAGCGTCTTCGTTCAGAACTCAGTTGACTGCTTCTATAGATAAGGCGGAGCGTCCTTGGCTCAGTATTTTAGCACATAGGGCTTCGGCCCTACTACAGCCCTTCGCTAACTCGAAGGGCCCCGCTATGCTTTTCGTCGGCCTTGCCTTGTCAGCTTTGCTACCGACGCTTTGTTCCGCTTCGCTAACGCTTGGCTAAGTCTTGAACCAAAGCGCTGACCGTTCGCTTTCTCAGTAGCAAAAGCGCTTCTCTTTTCCCCTTAAGTAGAAGGACAAGAAAGAGATTATTGGTTTTTAAGCTCCCGCTTCCTCATCTGCGCTCGTCAAGCCAACGTAGCTCAAAGGGAGGTGAAAGAGCGGTTGAAGCGGACATAA